ATCTGTTACCGAGCCATCTTATTGGGAATAACAAGAGCATCTCTCAATACCCAAAGTTTCATATCTGAAGCAAGTTTTCAAGAAACTGCTCGAGTTTTAGCAAAGGCAGCTCTCCGGGGGCGTATCGATTGGTTGAAAGGTCTGAAAGAGAACGTTGTTTTGGGGGGGATGATACCTGTCGGGACTGGGTTCAAAGGATTAGTGCACCCTTCAAACCAACATAATAAGATTCCTTTGAAAACCAAAAAAAAGAATCTATTCGAGGCGAAAATGAGAGATATTTTGTTTCACCAGAGAAAATTTGTTGATTCTTCCCTTTCACAGAATTTCCACGATATATCATAACAATGATTTATAGGATTTACTTCTTTCTAATTTCTAAGAAGGGGTTCACTTCATTATTTTAGTAAAAGTTCTTGCGGCTCGAGCTGGATGACATTCAATATCATGGACCCATGTTCCTATACGTATATCGACTAATGGTATGCAATTCCCTATTTTAAAATTTAGCAAGTATCTTGTATCTATAAGCAGGGGGGCGCGGCCAAGAAACAGCCAGCTGACTGCCCCCTTCCTTCCATTCGGCCTTTCTTCGCCGTGTGAACAAGGTCTTAGTATGTATGGGCAGGTCGCAATAAGTGGCTAGGCAAAGCAATTTATCACCATCTTGCCCGCTTCCAATTGATGACTGGCTATTATATAAGTGTTGACCTAAGCCCCCGTGCTGGGGCTCGGCTCCCGAGAACCGTACGTGAGCTGCCTCGTACGGCTCTTCCTAAGAACTCCCCCCTCTCTTTTAATAGAAAAAAATGAAATTACAAGCCCTTTTTCGCCCTTCGGGGGACTATTAGAGAAGCAGCTTCGTTCCTTGACTTCTTTGCTCAGTCAAGCTTCCTTGTTCCTTAGTGTAGTCTCGGTCCCTAGTTTAAGACTCCGCCTAGTCTATATCCACAGCTGACGTTACTCCGTACTTACGCCTTTCCCTTTGCATTTGTATATGGCTAAGTGTTACTTTGTAACCTTAACGTACTTTTTACTGTAGCATAGGCCTTCGTCGGGCTTTCGTCGCTTCGCCTATAGACGGCGGCTTGGCTTCGATATAGCTCATGACTTGGTGTATAGAGCCATGTAGTCGTCGGTTTTACACCACAATGCCTTTAGTGGTCGGCCTTTCGAATGCCTCCTTCCTTACTTTTTTTTCTGAGGAAGCCCCTTACGACTATAATATAAAGAACAGAATGCCGACTACTATTTTCCACTTAATCCTTAATTTAATACTTAATATTTTATATTTTCCACTTAATACTTAATAAGGGAAGGGGGGAGGGAAGCGAAGCTTAGCGAGCTTTATAAGGCCGCCCGCTACATAAGACGCTGGCGAAGAAAGCTAAAACAAAACCCTTGAGTACAGAAGACTACACCAAAGGTCAATCGCAGCGGGTGCACACGAAAGAAGATGTAACCCTCGAAGGCGAACGGGGGGAATCCTACAAAGGACCGGAAAGTCCTGTTTTATATACAGATATGTGGCTGCAGAATTTAAGTTGTAATTGTCCCTCGGAACCCATTGACTATTTTACATGCCAAAGATTTAAATAATAGCACGTAACTAGCCCTTCCCCTTTTCTTTTGCCCATGCCTTGTCATTGAAGAAGAAGAAGGAACGGATAGTATCGGAAGCTAAAGTGTGCACTGCTTCCGATTCGATAGAGTCTGGGTTGGTAGAGGAACTCGTATCCCTTTTACTGATATCCTATCCTGCTGTCAAAGGTACAAGGTACCGCAAAGGGAGGAGCAGAGCACTGAAAACTCTTTGTGCTTGTATTCGGGCTTATCTTGGTTTGTTGGTACTGACTCGGTGCGATAAGGTTAGCTCGGTTCTTGCCTGGATCGATTAAGTAGCTCAGGGCAGCCCCTTGGTATGCTAAGATTAGCATTACGCGATTAATCCACTCACTTGGCTAGAAAGAGAGCTTCTAGTAAAGAGTTCAATCAATAGCTTGAGAAAGAAAAGGGAATTTATCTTAAAAGTCTGCGAGGCATGGAAGCCCAAGCAGCCCAGAACTTTTTATTCATTTTTATTCATTAATAATTAATTCATTAATAGCCGTTACATACATGGGAAGTACACCCACTTGCGCACACGCAAACAAAGCAGCGAAACAACTAAACACTACATTAGAAACTTAACTAAAAACATATTAAAGACGTAGAACAACATGAAAAATAACAAAGAAAGCCATGTAGGACTACTTATTTAAATCTTATAGATTTTCTAGTTTCGATTTCCCCTACGGTTGTTGTGGGCCCCCTGCACAATGAGTGCATCCCTTTCTTCAAGCAGCTCCCTCTTCCTTTCATCAAGCTCATGAATGCTATCCCGAATAGCTAGCATCCTTCTCCCAATTTCTTCAGGATCTATGGGAGGCATGTGTTCCCAGAAGAGACCCATAAGTTGCTCCTGCTGGAGCTTGGCGTTCGCCACGCGTTGGATTTCTTGATCTATTTGAGAAAGTCTTGATACAGTAGCTGGCTCCATCTCCCTTTGGTTTGCCAAATAGAGAAAGAAGCTTCTATTTATAGGCGTTAGAGGCCCTTAACCCTTTCTTATTATGCTTAAGGCCCCTTCTTATTATTAGTAATAATTCTTGTCTTGGTTCCGTAACATGGTTCAAACCTGACTTTTCATGAATATGGAACCCCATCCACTAGATTTTGCTGAATAATTGTCCTTTCCCCGTACGGATTTGAGTACGAAAGGAAACGCCCACCCCAAAGCAAAGAGCGAATAGGACTTTCTTTTTCGCGGGTATCACGCGGCTTAATCCCGCTCACCCCTTCAAGAAAAGAATAGGGAGCAATAATAGCGCGAATCCGTCAGAGAGTACTCCTCTTTCTTAAGAGATAGAGCAATCGTCACTCGACAGCTCAAAGCTGACCAGGACAAAACCATGTGATCTTACATACCCCACTGGCACTAGCCTAATGCCCTGCCTACTGGTCTTTACCCGGCTTATTTGTACCCAGCTACATCCCCTCGGCCAATCGTCACTCGACAGCATAGCCCTTTCCTACCCCAAGCCAGTACACCCACTACTCCCTCTACACTATTCCTCTCTACAGGCCCTTTTTCCCTCTCTCTCTCCTCCTAAAAAGAAATAAACCTCCTCGCACCTCTCCGGGATGACGCCTTACAGATCCGGCCAGCTTGACCTTGACACTCACCTTACACACTTAGTATGGACTTAATTAAGTTAAAGCCCTTACGCTTTCTGGATAGGGAGAGTTTTTTAGTTAGGTGCTCCTTCCTGAGCTATCATTTTGCAATAACCTTTTCCTTGTTCGTAACATTATGAGAAAAATGAAAATTTTTCTCTCCTTCCTCTGAATAGTGATCATGAGACAGACCAGAAATCAGTCAGCATATCTAGCTCGCATTTAGGATACCTCAGATATAAGAAACATCATTTAATTGCCAACAAGTACCACAAATTCAAATCAAGAACATTATTGTCAACGGAGATTTATATATATATATATATATAACCTGCATTTATGGTTTCCTTTTTCCATAAACCAGTAAAAGAAATGGGGGGAGCGAAGGAAGGGAAGGGGAAGCTTGGATTTTGAAAATGGAGCTGGTTGTTTTCCATGAGATGGCGCTGTGTTAGAGTTACCTGTGGGAACGACCGAAAGGGAGGAAGAAGATGTTGTTGATGAGCTGGACTTGACCAGGCTTACTGAGGAACCCACCCGCGCATCCACGTGATGTTCCTTGGATACCAACCAAGGCCAAAGCCAAACGATTGGACTGCTTTTCTGGGCCTGGACCTACTTTAGAGAGGTCTTTTGGGGATGATGTTTGCTTGATATTGGGCGGAGTGGGCTTGCTTGGAAGCGTGAAGTGAGATATCAGATCGCACGCCCATAGTTATACCGGCTACACACCTTATTTTCTTTCTTTCTCAATCCGACCACATCAAGTAGAGACTAAACATCCATTATTTCATAGTTTTATGTTATTAATCCACCTTAGTTGTCCAGTTCACTTGTAAAAGTAGTTTAATCTATTAATTGACTCTATAAGGTAATATCTGGCCCATGCTTACACACCCCTAAAACTTTCCACAAAAGCCTCCGCTATGAGGTCAACTTCAGTATACATAAGTTAGTAATCTAGAGTGATTCTGGTGATTGAAATATCCCTCTGTCGAACACATATAGAATATATTAGTGTTTTTCCTTTATACGAAGCTGGAGAGTGTATAAATCATGGTATGGCTGGAGGCGGTGATACTCATATACATGACAAGAGTACCACAAAAATTCTAAAATAATATATTAGAATATGTACCATACAAATGACCGTCCAATTTGTGTAGATACCTTCGTTTTCATATTATGATAGGGTATCTCTAATGAATAGATAATCTAAATTAAAAAAAATGGAGAACAAGGCTTGGTTTAAATATTTATCTGAGATTGAAAAACAACAGATCTTCTCTCTATCTAAAGACTTCGATGATCAAACTTAAACTTTGCAGGATAAACTCACATATTCCCAGGATAAACTTACCGTTTCGTCTTCTTCTAATAATACTAAAATACAGCCCTATCATGCTAAAGTTATAAATCGATTTCGTAAATTGAGACATTCTTTCCATATATTTATCAGATGAAAGATCCTTTTATAGAATATAGAATTCCCAAAGCATTTAATTGCTTTAAAAAAGCATAAATCAAATGACATAAACATAAATATGGGTATTCTTTTTCCCTTTCATCCAGGTCAGCGCAACTTCTTACAACAGGAATTGTTCTTGCCGAAAAGCTTTGATAGGTTTTCATTTATAAGTAGTTCCATTGGTTTAGTTTATAGTTTATAGTGGTAGACCTCTTTCTGCTAATGAATTATTAGCCTATCCGTTCGTGACCTGACCCAGAGCCACTAGGATCAGTTGGTAAGTCTCATCCCGTGCTTGGACTTGGGAACAAAATGATAGCTGTTCCTTGCATCGTTAAGAGTTATGGCTTACTTCTAGGCTTTCGGGGAAGAAGGGAGTCATTCCTTTCACTACTTTCTTTTTTCTTTGATTTGGTGCAGTCATTTGATTTAGTAATAAAAAGACTAATGAATAGAAAAGAATAATGGCTTGGGTTATGTATCTATAGCCAATCTACGGTAGAGCCGAAGGTTCCCTTGGAACAATTTTATATTTCAGTTCAAGGCTCCTCCTCTCTTTTTTTTTAAGGCAAAGGGGGGGCGGGGGGAGAAATGACAAGAAGATATTGGAACATAAATTTAGAAGAAATGATGGAGGCAGGAGTTCATTTGGGCCATGGTACTAAGAAATGGAATCCTAAAATGAGACCTTATATCTTTGCAAGGCGTAAAGGTATTCATATTACAAATCTTATTCGGACTGCTCGTTTTTTATCAGAAGCTTGTTATTTGGTTTTTGATGCAGCAAGTAGAGGAAAACAATTCTTAATTGTTGGTACCAACAATAAAGCAGCTGATTCAGTAGCATGGGCTGCAATAAAGGCCCGGTGTCATTATGTTAATAAAAAGTGGCTCGGTGGCATGTTAACGAATTGGTCCACTACAGAAACGAGACTTCATAGGTTCAGGGACTTGCGAATGGAACAAAAAACAGGAAGACTCAACCGTCTTCCAAAAAGAGATGCAGCTGTGTTGAAAAGACAATTATCCCGGTTGCAAACATATCTGGGCGGGATTAAATATATGACAGAGTTACCCGATATTGTAATCATCGTCGATCAGCACGAAGACTATACGGCGCTACGAGAGTGTATCACTTTGGGAATTCCAACAATTTGTTTAATCGATACAAATTGTGACCCCGATCTAGCAGATCTTCCGATTCCAGCTAACGATGACGCTATATCTTCAATCCGATTAATTCTTAACAAATTAGTGTTTGCAATTTGTGAGGGTCGTTCTAGCTATATACGAAATCCTTGATTAATAATAAGATAAATAATTGACTTCGAAAATCCCATAGATATAGTCGACTACTGTTTCTGAATTTCATAAAAATCAAAAAAGAGATAAAAAAAACTGGCAGACCGTGTGATTAGTTATTATTCAAAATTGTACTATGTACTATTAGTTGGTATTCAAAATATACGATTCAAGTAGGCAAAGAGATGGTTGAATCAAATTAAAAGTTCGATTTTTTTTCCGAGGGCAATATGAATATGAATGTTCTAGCAAACACACTAAAGGGGTTATATGATGTATCTGGTGTGGAAGTAGGCCAGCATTTCTATTGGCAAATAGGGGGCTTCCAAGTCCACGGCCAAGTACTTATTACTTCTTGGGTTGTAATTGCTATCTTATTAGGTTCGGCCGCCATAGCTGTTCGAAACCCGCAAACCATTCCGAGTGGGGGTCAGAATTTCTTCGAATATGTTCTTGAATTCATTCGAGATGTTAGTAAAACGCAAATTGGAGAAGAATATGGCCCTTGGGTTCCTTTTATTGGAACTATGTTTCTATTTATTTTTGTTTCTAATTGGTCGGGAGCTCTTTTACCTTGGAAAATCATACAATTACCTCATGGCGAGTTAGCCGCACCCACGAATGATATAAATACTACTGTTGCTTTGGCTTTACTCACGTCAGTGGCTTATTTCTATGCGGGTCTTACAAAAAAAGGATTAGGTTATTTCGGGAAATATATTCAACCAACTCCAATCCTTTTACCCATTAACATCTTAGAAGATTTTACAAAACCCCTATCGCTAAGTTTTCGACTTTTCGGGAATATCTTAGCTGATGAATTAGTCGTTGTTGTTCTAGTTTCTTTAGTACCTTCAGTGGTTCCTATACCTGTTATGTTCCTTGGATTATTTACAAGTGGTATTCAAGCTCTTATTTTTGCAACTTTAGCCGCGGCTTATATCGGTGAATCCATGGAGGGTCATCATTGAAATAGTTTAACGGGTCTTTTTCTTTGGTTCAATAAAATTGACTTAGGGAATATACAACTAGGCCATATACGATATAGAATACGATATAGAATAATAGCAAAAAAATTACGATATTAGATAGGTGTACAAAAGGAAAGAGATCGAAAAGATCTTTTTCCTAAAGTTCTCTTTCGTCCACTTAATATCATACCTCTCCTCAACAAATATTCGATTTTTATCTCATTATTCAATAGTTCAAGTTCAATATTCAAATAAAAAAAGAATTAGAATATTCAATATGAATGCCTATATTTAGGACGTGTGATTAAATATTAATATTAAATAAATTGAATAAAAGAATTTAAATTGAAAATAAAATAAAAAAAAAAAAAGCAAAGGATTCCCATTTCAGTTGTTTTATTCAACGATTGACCAAACGAAAATAGTAATATAATAAATAACAAATTGTATGAACTTAGATCAATCAAATAATAATATTTCTATGCAATGATTTCGACTAACCAATTTGTCCATTTAGATTGGATACATTGGAATAATGATAAAGAAAAAGAAAGAAAAAAAAAAAAAAAAGAATTTACACAAAAACCTAATTCATAAAAAATGGGTTGGTTTGGGGAGGGTAGGTATATGTAATTGAATGGCTATAAACTAAAAATAAGTAAACTCTTGTAGATATTTCGATAATTTATTCTCCAATCCGATTGAATCTAAGATGAATGCTTGGTTTACGTTATGGAAGAAAGACACGTATATGTGATATTAGATATTGACTGATTCTATATGAACTAAAGAGATAGTTTATTTGCCACCCGACTCCTATGAATTTTGGCAGGGATTATAATACCAATACAAGCCTTTCCCTTTCCGTCTCCCTGTGACTGTGAATTGACTAAATAAACAGATGAAATTCAGAAAAGGGTGGACGAAAATAAGAGTTCGGAACCAAGAAATGGAAGATCGAAAGTCGTATGGATTCACAAAGACTCTGTGGATAGAAACAGAAACAAAAAAAAAAAAAATAGCTCCAATTATTCACTAATACTATTACTTCATAAGTTAACTCGAAGTTCTTAGTTACTTCGAAATGCTAGCGACGGAATTATTAAGTCATAATTCGTTGATTGATTGTATCATTAACCATTTCTTTTTTTGGTACGAGGGAATTTATCATGAATCCACTGATTTCTGCCGCTTCCGTTATTGCTGCTGGGTTGGCTGTAGGGCTTGCTTCTATTGGACCCGGGGTTGGTCAAGGGACTGCTGCAGGTCAAGCTGTAGAGGGTATTGCCAGACAGCCTGAGGCAGAGGGAAAAATACGAGGTACTCTATTGCTTAGTCTAGCTTTTATGGAAGCTTTAACAATTTATGGACTGGTTGTAGCATTAGCGCTTTTGTTTGCGAATCCTTTTGTTTAATATGAAAAATCCCTATTTGTTTGCCTTGAATTAATTCTTTCCTTTTTCGAATTCTATTAAAATTTCACTCCTACAATTACTTATTCGTTGACAAAATAACCTGTGGGAAGGTTTGATTTGTGGATGAGAGATTAGTATACCCATTCCCTTTCATCCTTCCCCTTTGGAGTCCAAAGGATTGACACAAGGGGGATAGTTCACATAAATCAAATACTTTTTTTTATTTAAAATAAAATAGGAAAAAAATAAAAAAGAGGGGCGAAGTGATACAAAAAGAACTCTATTCGATTTTTTAGTCTATCTATTTAGTCTATAGGAGATCATATGAAAAATGTAACCGATTCTTTCGTTTCTTTGGGCCATTGGCCATCCGCCGGGAGTTTCGGGTTTAATACCGATATTTTTTCAACAAATCTAATAAATCTAAGTGTAGTGCTTGGTGTATTGATCTTTTTTGGAAAGGGAGTGTGTGCGGGTTGTTTATTTCAAGAATATGCTGGATCCAACCAGCTGTACTTTTTTCGTTATAACTAGAAAAAAAGGTGCACGATCTCACGAATGACTTCGGAATAAATTAAGAGATTATGGATAAGAACCATAGCATTTCGTGATCCATTGGTAATTTTTTTTTGATTCTCTATGAACCAATAATGTGTGGCCATTAATATGAATATGGTTAAAGCAAACTGTTTGAAGTCTAGACGCAGCGCGGTACTCTTTCACCCTCTATGTTAATATAGAGATGGTTCAAAATAAATATTTTATGGATAGAGAACACTCCTATTCAGAGGTTTTGAACCCTTATTGTTATTGTAATGTAAAAATGGGTATTTCCCCTTTTTATCCAATGCTGAATCGACGACCTATGTAGAAGTAAGAAGAGTTTTTTGGATTTGAAGAAAAATAAAAAAAGAAACAACTTTGTTGACAATTACATATTTTTGTCAGAAGAGTCCTCGGAATATTTTGATTTGGCATTAGTTTTTATATTTTTTTGGATATGAAAATATGAACAAACAAAGAAGAGAGGATAGGCTCATTACATTTATAAAAGGATATTCTAATTTTTCTTAAGTAATTGAGTAGGAGAGCCAAATGAGTCGAAAGATTCATGTTTGGTTCGGGAAGGGATTATGGAAGCTTTGGAATAAATGGAAAGATAATCCACTTTCATTAAGCGATTTATTAGATAATCGAAAACGGAGAATCTTGAATACTATTCGAAACTCAGAAGAACTCCGTGGAGGCGCCATTGAACAGCTGGAAAAAGCCCGGGCTCGCTTACGTAAAGTGGAAATGGAAGCAGAGCAGTATCGAGTAAATGGATACTCTGAGATAGAGCGAGAAAAGTTGAATTTAATTAATTCAACTTCTAAGACTTTAGAACAATTAGAAAATTACAAAAATGAAACTATTCAATTTGAACAACAAAGGGCGATTAATCAAGTCCGACAGCGGGTTTTCCAACAAGCCTTACGGGGAGCCTTAGGAACTCTGAATAGTTGTTTAAATAACGAGTTACATTTACGTACGATTAGTGCCAATATTGGCAGGTTAGGGTCAATGGAAGAAATAACTGATTAATCTTTTGTACTGTAGGCATTATTTTTTTCTTTTTTTTTTTTTTT